GTCCCCGTAGCTTAATAATTAAAGCATGGCACTGAAGATGCCAAGATGGTTCCTATCTTACCCGGAGACAAAAGACTTAGTCCTAACCTTACCGTTAATTCTCGCTAAACATATACATGCAAGTATCTGCGTTCCAGTGTAAATGCCCTTACTCTCTTAATAAGACAAAAGGAGCGGGTATCAGGCACACTCAGTTGTAGCCCAAGACGCCTTGCTCAGCCACACCCCCACGGGTACTCAGCAGTAATTAACATTAAGCAATAAGTGTAAACTTGACTTAGTTATGGCGATTCTTTTTTCCCCAGGGTTGGTAAATCTTGTGCCAGCCACCAAGGGCACACAAGAGACCCAAATTAACCGTACACGGCGTAAAGAGTGGCTAGATATTATCACAGAGACTAAGATCAAAATGTAGCTGAGCTGTCATAAGCCCAAGACACACCTAAGACCACCCCTAAGGCGATCTTAGCGCCTCGTGATCTATTAAACTCCACGAAAGCTAAGGCCCAAACTGGGATTAGATACCCCACTATGCCTAGCCCTAAATCCTAATGCTTACCCTACCAAAGCATTCGCCTGGGAACTACGAGCACAAACGCTTAAAACCCTAAGGACTTGGCGGTGCCCCAAACCCACCTAGAGGAGCCTGTTCTATAATCGATACCCCACGATACACCCGACCACTCCTTGCCAAGGCAGCCTACATACCGCCGTCGCCAGCTCACCTCCATTGAAAGCACAATAGTGAGCACAATAGTCCAAACCCACTAACAAGACAGGTCGAGGTATAGCCTATGGAGCGGAAGAAATGGGCTACATTTTCTAATATAGAAAACATACGAAAGGGGGTGTGAAATCACCCCCAGAAGGCGGATTTAGCAGTAAAACGGGACAATGAAGCCCGCTTTAAGTCGGCCCTGGGGCACGTACATACCGCCCGTCACCCTCCTCATAAGCTACAAACCCCCATTAATTTAATACACCACTAAGCTGAAGATGAGGTAAGTCGTAACAAGGTAAGTGTACCGGAAGGTGCACTTAGCATACCAAGACGTAGCTATAATACAAAGCATTCAGCTTACACCTGAAAGATATCTGCCACCTACCAGATCGTCTTGAAGCCTACTCTAGCCCGATCACACTTCAACCAAGACAATTTAAAACCAACTTCACCATGAAACCAAAACATTTTTCAAACTTAGTATAGGCGATAGAAAAGACATAAACCCCTTCGGCGCGATAGAGATTTGTACCGTAAGGGAAAGATGAAATAATAATGAAAAGCCAAGCAACAAACAGCAAAGACAAACCCTTGTACCTTTTGCATCATGATTTAGCAAGAACAACCAAGCAAAACGAACTTAAGCTTGCCCTCCCGAAACCCAAGCGAGCTACTTACAAGCAGCTATTCATGAGCGAACCCGTCTCTGTTGCAAAAGAGTGGGATGACTTGTCAGTAGAGGTGAAAAGCCAACCGAGCTGGGTGATAGCTGGTTGCCTGTGAAACGAATCTAAGTTCTCTCTTGACCATCCTCCTCGGACATCAAATTTAACCTTCACGTAGTAGGCCAAGAGTAATTTAAAGGAGGTACAGCTCCTTTAAAAAAGAATACAATCTTTTCTAGAGGATAATAACCGCCACCCCAGCAGACCTGTAGGCCTTCAAGCAGCCACCAACAAAGAGTGCGTCAAAGCTCAACTCTACAAAAATACAAAAACAGCACGAATCCCTTCCCATTAACAGGCCAACCTATAACAATAGGAGAATTAATGCTAAAATGAGTAACTAGGGGTTCCCCCTCTCAAGCGCAAGCTTACATCCACATATTATTAACAAACCAACCAATATCTCAATTACAACAAGACTAAAATATTATACTACACTTTGTTACCCCAACTCAGGAGCGCCTACTAGAGCGATTGAAATCTGTAAAAGGAACTAGGCAAACCCAGGGCCCGACTGTTTACCAAAAACATAGCCTTCAGCCAGCCAAGTATTGAAGGTGATGCCTGCCCAGTGACATAACGTTTAACGGCCGCGGTATCCTAACCGTGCGAAGGTAGCGCAATCAATTGTCCCATAAATCGAGACTTGTATGAATGGCTAAACGAGGTCCTAACTGTCTCTTACAGATAATCAGTGAAATTGATCTTCCTGTGCAAAAGCAGGAATGGACACATAAGACGAGAAGACCCTGTGGAACTTTAAAATCAGGGGCCACCACACACAAACTAAAGTCTACTAGGCCTACCACCCACAAACGCTGGCCCACATTTTTCGGTTGGGGCGACCTTGGAGAAAAACAGACCCTCCAAAAATAAGACCATACCTCTTAACCAAGAGCAACCCCTCAACGTGCTAATAGCAACCAGACCCAATATAATTGAACAATGGACCAAGCTACCCCAGGGATAACAGCGCAATCCCCTCCAAGAGCCCACATCGACGAGGGGGTTTACGACCTCGATGTTGGATCAGGACATCCTAATGGTGCAGCCGCTATTAAGGGTTCGTTTGTTCAACGATTAATAGTCCTACGTGATCTGAGTTCAGACCGGAGTAATCCAGGTCGGTTTCTATCTATGACAAACTTTCCCTAGTACGAAAGGACCGGAAAAGTAGGGCCAATGTTACAGACACGCCCTCCTCTAAGTAATGAACCCAACTAAATTACTTAAAAGTCACCCCATCCATTCCTAGAAAAGGATCGCTAGTGTGGCAGAGCCCGGTAAATGCAAAAGGCTTAAGCCCTTTACGCAGAGGTTCAAATCCTCTCTCTAGCCCCAATCATGACACAGCCCAATACCCTAATCTACCTTACCATATCCCTATCCTATGCTATCCCAATCCTAATCGCAGTCGCTTTCCTAACACTAGTGGAACGAAAAGTATTAAGCTATATACAATCCCGAAAAGGCCCTAACATTGTAGGCCCATTCGGACTATTACAACCAGTAGCAGATGGATTAAAACTATTTACCAAAGAACCTATCCGACCATCCACCTCCTCCCCATTCCTCTTCATTATGACACCCATACTGGCCCTTCTCCTAGCACTCACCATCTGAATTCCCCTTCCCCTCCCCTTTTCCCTTACTGACCTAAACTTAGGCCTCCTCTTCCTACTAGCCATATCAAGCCTAGCAGTATATTCAATCCTATGATCAGGCTGAGCCTCAAATTCAAAATACGCCCTAATCGGTGCTCTACGAGCTGTAGCACAAACCATTTCCTACGAAGTAACACTAGCCATTATCCTACTATCTGTAATTATACTAAGCGGGAACTACACCCTGAACACCCTCTCCACTGCCCAAGAACCACTGTACCTAATCTTCTCTTCCTGGCCCCTTGCAATAATATGGTATATCTCAACACTCGCTGAAACAAACCGTGCCCCATTCGACCTCACAGAAGGAGAATCTGAGCTAGTATCAGGCTTCAACGTAGAATACGCCGCAGGGCCATTTGCCTTGTTCTTCTTAGCCGAATATGCAAACATCATACTAATAAACACACTAACCACTATCCTATTCTTGAACCCTAGTACACTAAATCTGCCTCAAGAGCTATTTCCAATGGCCCTAGCAACAAAAGTCCTACTCCTCTCCTCAGGCTTCTTATGAGTCCGTGCCTCCTATCCACGATTCCGATATGATCAGCTCATGCACCTCCTCTGAAAAAACTTCTTACCACTAACACTAGCACTATGCCTTTGGCATACTAGCATACCAATTTGCTACGCAGGCTTACCCCCTTACTTAAGGAAATGTGCCTGAACATAAAGGGTCACTATGATAAAGTGAACATAGAGGTATACAAGCCCTCTCATTTCCTAAGAAAGGCTTAGAAAAGTAGGAATCGAACCTACACAAAAGAGATCAAAACTCTCCATACTTCCTTTATATTATTTCCTAGTAGGGTCAGCTAACAAAGCTATCGGGCCCATACCCCGAAAATGATGGTTTAACCCCTTCCCCTACTAATGAACCCACATGCAAAATTAATCTTCACGTTAAGTCTGCTACTAGGAACCACCATTACAATTTCAAGCAACCACTGAATAATAGCTTGAACCGGCCTAGAGATCAACACCCTTGCCATCATCCCTCTCATCTCAAAATCCCACCACCCACGAGCCATTGAAGCATCCATCAAATACTTCTTAGTACAAGCAGCCGCTTCAACCCTAGTCCTCTTCTCAAGCATAATTAATGCATGATCTACAGGACAATGAGACATCACCCAACTAACCCACCCCACAGCATGCCTGCTCTTAACTACAGCAATCGCAATAAAACTAGGACTAGTCCCATTCCACTTCTGATTCCCAGAAGTACTTCAAGGCTCATCCCTAACTACTGCCCTCCTACTATCTACGGCAATGAAATTTCCCCCAATTACCATCCTCTACCTAACATCTCACTCCCTAGACCCAACACTACTAACTACCATAGCTATTGCCTCAACAGCCCTAGGCGGCTGAATAGGACTAAACCAAACACAAATCCGAAAAATCATAGCCTTCTCATCAATTTCCCACCTTGGTTGAATGACCATCATCATCCTTTACAACCCAAAACTAACACTAATAACCTTCTATTTATACTCCGTAATAACTGCCACCGTATTCCTTACCCTCAACACAACCAAAACTACAAAAATATCAACAATGATAACCTCATGAACAAAAACCCCCATACTAAACGCAACCCTAATACTAACACTACTCTCACTAGCAGGGCTCCCCCCGCTCACAGGCTTCCTACCCAAATGACTCATTATCCAAGAACTAACTAAACAAGAAATAACCCCAGCAGCTACAATCATCACCATGCTATCGCTACTAGGACTATTCTTTTACCTTCGCCTCGCATATTACTCAACAATCACACTACCACCAAACTCCACAAACCACATAAAACAATGACATAACAACAAACCAACAGGCACTTCAATCGCTATCCTCACCTCTCTATCAATCTCCCTTCTACCCCTCTCCCCCATAATCTTAACCACTATTTAGAAACTTAGGATAACCTAAACCGAAGGCCTTCAAAGCCTTAAACAAGAGTTAAACCCTCTTAGTTTCTGCTAAGACCCGCAGGACACTAACCTGCATCTTCTGAATGCAACCCAGACGCTTTAATTAAGCTAGGACCTTCCCTAGACAGATGGGCCTCGATCCCATGAAACTCTAGTTAACAGCTAGATGCCCTAAACCAACAGGCTTCCGTCTACCAGACCCCGGTACACTTTTAATGTACATCAATGAGCTTGCAACTCAACATGAACTTCACCACGGAGTCGATAAGAAGAGGAATCAAACCTCTGTAAAAAGGACTACAGCCTAACGCTTTAACACTCAGCCATCTTACCTGTGACTTTCATCAACCGATGATTATTCTCAACCAACCACAAAGACATCGGTACCCTATACCTAATCTTCGGCGCATGAGCCGGTATAGTTGGTACCGCCCTCAGCTTACTCATCCGTGCAGAACTAGGCCAACCAGGGACCCTACTAGGAGACGACCAAATCTACAATGTAATCGTCACTGCCCATGCCTTCGTAATGATCTTCTTCATGGTCATACCAATTATGATCGGCGGATTCGGAAACTGACTAGTACCACTCATAATTGGCGCTCCCGACATAGCATTCCCCCGCATAAACAACATAAGCTTCTGACTACTACCACCATCATTCCTACTCCTCCTCGCCTCCTCTACAGTAGAAGCAGGAGCAGGAACAGGATGAACTGTATATCCCCCCTTAGCTGGCAATTTAGCCCACGCCGGAGCTTCAGTAGACCTAGCCATCTTCTCCCTCCACTTAGCAGGTGTATCCTCCATCCTAGGCGCAATCAACTTCATCACAACTGCTATCAACATAAAACCACCCGCCCTTTCACAATACCAAACCCCTCTATTCGTTTGATCTGTCCTCATCACCGCCGTCTTATTACTCCTATCACTCCCAGTCCTAGCCGCTGGCATTACCATACTACTAACAGACCGAAACCTAAACACCACATTCTTTGACCCCGCTGGAGGAGGTGACCCAGTCCTATACCAACACCTCTTCTGATTCTTCGGCCACCCAGAAGTATACATCTTAATCCTACCCGGCTTCGGAATCATCTCCCACGTAGTAACATACTACGCGGGCAAAAAAGAACCCTTCGGCTACATAGGAATGGTATGAGCCATACTATCAATTGGATTCCTAGGCTTCATTGTTTGAGCCCACCACATGTTTACAGTAGGGATAGACGTAGACACCCGAGCATACTTCACATCCGCTACCATAATCATCGCCATCCCCACCGGCATTAAAGTATTCAGCTGACTAGCAACACTGCACGGAGGGACAATTAAATGGGACCCCCCAATATTATGAGCCTTAGGATTTATCTTCCTCTTCACAATCGGAGGCCTGACAGGCATTGTCCTAGCAAACTCCTCCCTAGACATTGCCTTACACGATACCTACTACGTGGTAGCCCACTTCCACTATGTCCTCTCAATAGGTGCCGTCTTCGCTATCCTAGCAGGATTCACTCACTGATTCCCCCTATTTACAGGCTACACCCTGCACCCCACATGAGCCAAAGCACACTTCGGAGTCATATTCACAGGAGTAAACCTAACCTTCTTCCCCCAACACTTCCTAGGCCTAGCTGGTATACCACGACGATACTCCGACTACCCAGATGCATACACCCTATGAAATACCATATCCTCCATCGGCTCCCTAATCTCTATGACTGCCGTAATCATACTAATATTTATTATCTGAGAAGCCTTCGCATCAAAACGGAAGGCCCTACAACCAGAACTAACCGCCACCAACATTGAATGAATCCACGGCTGCCCGCCCCCATACCACACCTTCGAAGAACCAGCCTTCGTCCAAGTACAAGAAAGGAAGGAATCGAACCCTCTTATGCTGGTTTCAAGCCAACCGCATCAAACCACTCATGCTTCTTTCTCATGAGACGTTAGTAAACCCATTACATAGCCTTGTCAAGTCTAAATCACAGGTGAAAACCCTGTACATCTCACATGGCCAACCACTCACAATTCGGATTCCAAGACGCTTCCTCCCCAATCATAGAAGAACTAATTGAATTCCACGATCACGCCCTTATAGTCGCACTAGCTATTTGTAGCTTAGTCCTATATCTCCTAGCACTAATACTGATAGAAAAACTATCATCAAACACTGTAGACGCACAAGAAGTTGAACTTATTTGAACAATCCTACCAGCCATCGTCCTTATCCTGCTCGCCCTCCCATCCTTACAAATTTTATATATAATAGACGAAATTGACGAACCCGACCTAACCCTAAAAGCCATTGGACACCAATGATACTGAACTTACGAATACACAGACTTCAAAGACCTAACATTTGACTCATACATAATTCCCACTACAGAACTCCCACCAGGACATTTCCGACTTCTAGAAGTCGACCACCGAGTAGTCGTCCCCATAGAATCTCCCATCCGCATTATTGTAACTGCCGGAGACGTACTCCACTCTTGAGCAATCCCCTCCCTAGGCGTAAAAACTGATGCCATCCCAGGACGACTAAACCAAACATCATTTATTACCACCCGACCAGGAGTCTTCTACGGCCAATGCTCAGAAATTTGTGGGGCTAACCATAGCTACATACCAATCGTAGTAGAATCCACCCCCCTTACCCACTTCGAGAGCTGGTCTTCATTACTATCATCCTAATCATTAAGAAGCTATGTACCAGCACTAGCCTTTTAAGCTAGAGAAAGAGGACCACCACCCCTCCTTAATGACATGCCACAACTAAACCCAAACCCATGATTCTTCGTCATACTAATATCATGACTAACATTCTCATTTATTATCCAACCCAAACTACTATCATTTACCCACACAAACCCCCCCTCTAACAAAACCCCTACCACCACTAAAACCACTTCTTGAACCTGACCATGAACCTAAGCTTCTTCGACCAATTCACAAGCCCATGCCTACTAGGAATTCCACTAATCCTACTCTCAACGTTATTCCCTGCCCTCCTATTCCCCACACCAGACAACCGATGAATTACCAACCGACTCTCCACCCTTCAACTATGATTCTCCCACCTCATCACCAAACAACTAATAATACCACTAAACAAAGGAGGCCACAAATGAGCCATAATCCTAACATCACTAATAATATTCCTACTCACAATCAACTTATTAGGACTACTACCCTATACCTTCACCCCAACTACACAACTATCAATAAACATAGCACTAGCCTTCCCACTTTGACTCGCTACCCTCCTCACAGGTCTACGAAACCAACCTTCAGCCTCCCTAGGCCACCTACTACCGGAAGGCACCCCAACACCCCTAATCCCAGCCCTAATCATAATCGAAACAACTAGCCTCCTCATTCGCCCATTAGCCCTAGGAGTTCGCCTCACAGCAAACCTCACAGCAGGCCATCTTCTAATCCAACTAATCTCAACAGCCACAACTGCCCTACTCCCCATCATCCCAGCCGTATCCATCCTAACTGCATCAATCCTACTTCTCCTAACCATCCTAGAAGTAGCTGTCGCTATAATCCAAGCTTACGTCTTCGTCCTCCTACTAAGCCTATACTTACAAGAAAACATCTAATGGCCCACCAAGCACACTCCTACCACATAGTAGACCCAAGCCCATGACCTATCTTCGGAGCAGCAGCCGCCCTACTAACTACCTCAGGACTTATCATATGATTCCACTACAACTCTTCCAAACTCCTAACTCTAGGCCTACTATCAATAGGCCTAGTTATACTGCAATGATGACGAGACATCGTACGAGAAAGCACATTCCAAGGACACCACACCCCTACCGTACAAAAAGGCCTACGATACGGAATAATCCTATTCATCACTTCAGAGGCATTCTTCTTTCTAGGATTCTTCTGGGCATTCTTCCACTCCAGCCTAGTCCCAACTCCAGAATTAGGTGGACAATGACCTCCCACAGGAATTAAACCCCTCAACCCACTAGAAGTCCCCCTACTAAACACAGCCATCCTACTAGCTTCTGGCGTCACCGTAACATGAGCACACCATAGCATCACAGAAAGCAACCGAAAACAAGCAATCCATGCATTAACCCTAACAATCCTTCTAGGATTCTACTTCACAGCGCTCCAAGCAATAGAATATTACGAAGCACCATTCTCAATTGCCGACGGCGTATACGGCTCAACCTTCTTCGTCGCCACAGGATTCCACGGACTCCACGTAATCATCGGCTCATCCTTCCTATCTATTTGTCTACTACGCCTAATCAAATACCACTTCACATCCAACCACCACTTCGGATTTGAAGCAGCAGCCTGATACTGACATTTCGTAGACGTCATCTGATTATTCCTCTACATAACCATCTACTGATGAGGATCATGCTCTTCTAGTATAATAATTACAATTGACTTCCAATCTCTAGAATCTGGTATAACCCCAGAGAAGAGCAATTAACATAATCACATTTATACTTACCCTATCACTCGCCCTAAGCATCATCCTAACATCACTAAACTTCTGACTAGCCCAAACAAACCCAGACTCAGAAAAACTATCCCCATACGAATGCGGATTCGATCCACTGGGATCTGCCCGATTACCCTTCTCAATCCGATTCTTTCTCAGTAGCAATCCTATTTCTTCTATTCGACCTAGAAATCGCCCTCCTACTACCACTCCCATGAGCTATTCAACTACAATCCCCCACCTCCACCCTAGCCTGAGCCTCCATCATCATCATCTTACTCACACTAGGATTAATCTACGAGTGAATACAAGGGGGCCTAGAATGAGCAGAATAACCAGAGAGTTAGTCTAACAAAGACAGTTGATTTCGACTCAACAAATCATAGCCTGACCCTATGACTCTCTTTATGTCAATCATACACTTAAACTTCTACTTTGCCTTTACCCTAAGCAGCCTAGGACTGGCTTTCCACCGAACCCACTTAATCTCCGCCCTACTATGCTTAGAAAGCATAATATTGTCTATATACATCGCCCTATCAATCTGACCAGTCGAAAACCAAGCAACATCCCACACCCTGATACCAGTACTAATACTATCATTCTCCGCCTGCGAAGCAGGCACAGGCCTAGCTATACTAGTAGCCTCTACACGGACTCACGGCTCTGACCACCTACACAACCTAAACCTCCTACAATGCTAAAAATCATCCTCCCAACCATCATACTCCTCCCAACAGCCCTCCTATCCCCACAAAAATTCTTATGAACAAATACAACCTCGCACAGCCTCCTAATCGCCTTCGTAAGTCTACAATGACTCACACCAACCTACTACCCCCACAACAACCTAACCCAATGAACCGGCATCGACCAAATCTCCTCACCCCTGCTAGTATTATCCTGCTGACTACTCCCCCTCATAATTATAGCAAGCCAAAACCACCTACAACACGAACCCCAAACACGAAAACGAATTTTTATCTTATCCCTAATCATAGTCCAACCATTCATTATACTAGCCTTCTCAACCACAGAACTGATACTATTCTACATCTCATTTGAAGCAACCTTAATTCCAACCTTAATCCTAATCACACGATGAGGAAATCAACCAGAACGACTAAGCGCCGGAATCTACCTATTATTCTACACTCTAATCAGCTCTCTACCCCTATTAATCACCATCCTCCACATACACACACAAACCGGCACCTTATACCTCCCAACACTAGAACTGATTCACCCAACTTCCACCAACTCCTGAACCAACACCCTATCAAGCCTAGCCCTACTAACAGCCTTCATAGTAAAAGCCCCCCTATACGGACTACACCTATGATTACCCAAAGCCCACGTCGAAGCCCCAATCGCAGGTTCTATATTACTAGCCGCACTCCTCCTCAAACTTGGAGGCTACGGCATCATACGAATCACCCTACTAACCAACCCCCTCTCAAACAACCTACACTATCCATTCCTTACCCTAGCCCTATGAGGCGCACTAATAACCAGCTCAATCTGCCTACGTCAAACCGACCTAAAATCCCTCATCGCTTACTCATCCGTAAGCCACATAGGCTTAGTTATTGCTGCAGGCATAATCCAAACTCACTGATCCTTCTCCGGAGCAATAATCCTAATAATTTCCCACGGACTAACCTCCTCAATACTATTCTGTTTAGCCAACACAAACTACGAACGCACACACAGCCGAACCCTCCTACTAACACGAGGTCTACAACCCCTCCTACCACTAATATCCACTTGATGGTTACTAGCTAATCTAACAAACATGGCCCTTCCCCCAACCACAAATCTAATAGCAGAGCTAAGCATCATAATCGCACTATTCAACTGATCCACATTCACTATTATCCTAACCGGACTTGCAACCCTATTAACCGCCTCATACACCCTATACATACTCTTAACAACCCAGCGAGGCACACTACCAACCCACATCACATCCATCCAAAACTCCAACACACGCGAACATCTACTAATAACACTACACATTATCCCCCTCCTGCTCCTAATTCTAAAACCCCAACTAATCTCAGGGACCTTCTCATGCAAGTATAGTTTCAACCCAAACATTAGACTGTGACTCTAAAAATAGAAGTTAAACTCTTCTTACCTGCCGAGGGGCGGTTCAACCAGCAAGAACTGCTAACTCTTGCATCTGAGTCTAAAACCTCAGCCCCCTTACTTTTAAAGGATAACAGTAATCCATTGGTCTTAGGAGCCACTAATCTTGGTGCAAATCCAAGTAAAAGTAGTGGAAACCACACTACTCCTTAACACCTCAATACTCCTCACCCTAATAATCATCCTCACACCAATCTTACTACCCCTTCTATCAAAGAGCTTTAAAAACTCCCCAGCCCTAATCACCAAAACTGTCAAAACCGCCTTCCTAACTAGCCTAGCACCAATAACAATCTTCATATACTCCAATGCAGAAAGCATTATCTCCCACTGAGAATGAAAATTTATCATAAACTTCAAAATCCCAATCAGCCTAAAAATAGACCAATACTCCATAATATTCTTCCCCATCGCACTATTCGTAACATGATCCATCCTCCAATTCGCAACATGATATATAGCATCAGAACCATACGTCACAAAATTCTTTTCCTACCTCCTCATATTCCTAATCGCCATACTAACACTAACCATCGCCAACAACATATTTCTCTTATTCATCGGCTGAGAAGGAGTTGGAATCATATCCTTCCTACTAATCGGCTGATGACAAGGACGTGCAGAAGCCAATACCGCCGCACTCCAAGCTGTGCTCTATAACCGAATTGGAGACATTGGCCTCATCCTGAGCATAGCATGGCTCGCCTCAACCACAAACACATGAGAAATCCAACAAGCCTTCTCCACCACCCAAACCCCAACACTCCCCCTACTAGGCCTCATCTTAGCTGCCACAGGCAAATCAGCCCAGTTTGGTCTCCACCCATGACTACCCGCCGCCATAGAAGGCCCAACACCAGTCTCCGCCCTACTCCACTCAAGCACCATAGTAGTAGCAGGGATCTTCCTACTCATTCGCACCCACCCCATACTCACAAACAACCAAACTGCCCTCACCACATGCCTATGCCTAGGCGCCCTATCCACACTATTTGCTGCCACATGCGCCCTAACACAAAACGACATTAAAAAAATCATCGCCTTCTCCACATCCAGCCAACTAGGACTTATAATAGTCACCATTGGACTAAACCTCCCACAACTAGCCTTCCTGCACATCTCAACCCATGCCTTCTTTAAAGCCATACTATTCCTCTGCTCGGGCTCAATCATCCACAACCTTAATGGAGAACAAGACATCCGAAAAATAGGAGGCCTACAAAAAATGCTCCCCACAACCACATCCTGCCTAACCATCGGTAACCTAGCCTTAATGGGAACACCATTCCTAGCAGGATTCTACTCAAAAGACCTAATCATTGAAAACCTAAACACCTCCTACCTAAACACCTGAGCCCTTATCCTAACCCTTCTAGCTACATCATTTACCGCAACATACACCCTACGCATAACACTAATAGTCCAAACAGGTTTTACTCGCATAACAGCACTAACACCTGTAAATGAAAATAACAAAACAATCACTAATCCAATCACCCGCTTAGCCTTAGGCAGCATCACTGCAGGCCTACTCATCACATCCTACATCCCCCCCACAAAAACCCCCCCAATAACCATACCAACCCTCACAAAAACTGCAGCCATCATCATTACAATCCTAGGCATTCTCCTCGCCTTAGAACTATCAAACACAACACATACCCTAACCCAACCTAAACAAAACACCATCATAAACTTCTCCTCTACACTAGGATACTTCAACCCCCTAGCCCACCGCCTTAGCTCCACAAACCTACTGTACAACGGACAAAAACTTGCTTCCCACCTAATCGACCTATCCTGATACAAAAAAATAGGCCCAGAAGGACTTGCTGACCTCCAAATAATAGCATCTAAAACCTCCACCACCCTCCACACAGGACTAATCAAAACCTACCTAAGCTCATTCGCCCTATCTATCCTCATTATTATCCTATCAACATAACACACAAACCAATGGCCCCAAACCTACGAAAATCTCACCCTCTACTCAAAATAGTCAACAACTCCCTAATTGACCTACCCACACCCCCAAACATCTCCGCTTGATGAAACTTCGGTTCACTCCTAGGCATCTGCCTAATAACCCAAATCTTAACAGGCCTACTACTAGCCATACACTATACTGCAGACACAACCTTAGCCTTCTCCTCCGTCGCCCATACATGCCGAAACGTCCAATACGGTTGACTAATCCGCAACCTACACGCAAACGGAGCCTCATTCTTCTTCATCTGCATCTACCTGCACATCGGACGAGGCTTCTACTATGGTTCCTACCTATATAAAGAAACCTGAAACACAGGTGTAATCCTTCTCCTAACCCTAATAGCCACTGCCTTCGTAGGATATGTCCTACCATGAGGCCAAATATCATTCTGAGGAGCCACAGTCATTACTAACCTATTCTCAGCTATCCCATATATTGGCCAAACCCTTGTAGAATGGGCATGAGGGGGATTTTCCGTAGACAACCCCACACTAACTCGATTCTTTGCCCTACACTTCCTCCTTCCATTCATAATCGCAGGCCTCACACTAATCCACCTTACCTTCCTCCACGAATCCGGCTCAAACAACCCACTAGGCATTGTATCCAACTGTGACAAAATTCCATTCCACCCATACTACTCCCTAAAGGACATCCTAGGATTTATCCTAATACTCCTTCCACTAATAACCCTAGCCATATTCTCACCCAAAATACTAGGGGACCCAGAAAACTTTACCCCAGCAAACCCGCTAGTCACACCTCCTCATATCAAACCAGAATGATACTTCCTATTTGCATACGCCATCCTACGCTCAATCCCCAACAAACTAGGAGGCGTACTAGCACTAGCTGCCTCAGTACTAGTTCTCTTCTTAAGCCCACTCCTCCACAAATCTAAACAGCGCACAATAACCTTCCGCCCCATCTCACAACTACTATTCTGGATCCTAGTCGCCAACCTCTTTATCCTAACATGAGTAGGCAGCCAGCCAGTAGAACACCCCTTCATCATCATTGGCCAACTAGCCTCAATCACCTATTTCACCATCCTCCTCCTCCTCTTCCCCATCACCAGCGCCCTAGAGAACAAAATACTTAACTATTAAAAATACTCTAATAGTTTATACAAAACATTGGTCTTGTAAACCAAAGACTGAAGACTATACCTCTTCTTAGAGTTCCAACACCCCTAGATCAGAAAAAGAGGACTTAAACCTCCATCTCCAACTCCCAAAGCTGGTATTTTATACTAAACTATTCTCTGCCCCACCTCCTCACCCACTAAACCGCCCGAATTGCCCCACGAGACAACCCTCGAACCAACTCCAACACAACAAACAAAGTCAACAACAAGCCCCACCCTGCCACCAAAAACATTCCAACCCCACACGAATAAAATAGAGCCACACCACTAAAATCTAACCGTACAGAAAACATACCCCCACTATCAACTGTAATAACCCCAAACTTCCAACATTCAACAAACCCACCAACAACCACCCCTACAACAAGTACCAAAACAAACCCTAAGCCATAACCCACAACTCCCCAACTCCCCCAAGCCTCTGGAAATGGATCCGCCGCTAACGACACAGAATACACAAAAACCACTAACATCCCCCCCAAATAAACCATAAACAGCACTAAAGATACAAAAGAAACACCCAAACTTAACAACCACCCACACCCTGCAACAGAAGCCAACACCAAACCAACTACCCCATAATATGGTGAAGGATTAGATGCAACTGCTAACCCCCCTAACACAAAACATACCCCTAAAAAAAGAACAAAATAAGTCATAGCAATTCCTGCTTGGCTTTTCTCCAAGGTCTATGGCTTGAAAAACCATCGTTGATAAACCTCAACTACAAGAACAACCCATTAAAACCCCACAAACTTCCCCCCCCCTACCCCCCCATGCATATCGCTACCCCCCCTACCCCCCCATGCGATATTGCATGTTTTAGGGTTCCAACTCATGTACCTTTTTACATTAATCTATATGCCCCATATACATAATATTCCATGTACTAAATTCTCTACTATTTCAATCTGGCATACCCCCTCCATCGACACATATCTCTCACAGGGAATGATCAATGTCATGGATTATGGAATAACTCCTATATTCGTATTAAAACCATCCTATCGTTAGGTTATACATAACTACATTAATGATACGGCAGTACTTGTAATGCACACTATGATTGGCCACCGCCCATTGCCTGCAATATCTTTTGAGGTACATAAAGCAGGTATCAGGTGATTTATTAGTGTGTCGCCCTTCCTCACGAGAAATCAGCAACCCGGTGTACGTAAGATCCTACGTTCCTAGCTTCAGGATCATTCTTTCCCCCTACACCCCTAGCCCAACTTGCTCTTTTGCGCCTCTGGTTCCTATGTCAGGGCCATAAATTGGTTAATCCTCTCAACTTGTACTTCACCGATACATCTGGTTGGCTATATATCACCATTTTAGTCCGTGATCGCGGCATTTAATCTTTTTATCACTTTTGGTTCCCTTTTTTTTCTGGGCGTCTTCAGGCAGCCCCTCCAGTGCACCGAGGTGAATCCAATCTAAGACTTGAGCATCACATGTGTAGCGTCCTATTTTTGGCCCTCAGGAGTAACTGAATGTCATGGCGGCTAAAGGATTAGGGGAATCATATCCACACTGATGCACTTTGCTTTACATCTGGTTATGGTGTATCCACAGACTCTTACTATGCTGCTATTTGATGAATGCTTGCTAGACATATTTTCTTACTTTTCCACTTCCTCTAACTTTCTAAACAACACTAGAAGGTTTTCATTAAAAAACACAACGTGTTTTTATCATGAATTTTATTCACACCATTCTTTCACGTTCGACAGCACTAAAATTACATTAATAAATTAGTTTTCCAATTTCTTTCCTTTCCCCTCTAGGCTTCCTAAGAAGCACTAGAGGGTTTTCATTTAAAGACACAACGTGCCTTTACCATAAATTTTATCTAATCCTTTCACATCAGCAGCGCTGAAGTTACATTAATAAATTAGTTTTCCAATTTCTTTCCTTTCCCCTCTAGGCTTCCTAAGAAGCACTAGAGGGTTTTCATTTAAAGACACAACGTGCCTTTACCATAAATTTTATCTAATCCTTTCACATCAGCAGCGCTGAAGTTACATTAATAAATTAGTTTTCCAATTTCTTTCCTTTCCCCTCTAGGCTTCCTAAGAAGCACTAGAGGGTTTTCATTTAAAGACACAACGTGCCTTTACCATAAATTTTATCTAATCCTTTCACATCAGCAGCGCTGAAGTTACATTAATAAATTAGTTTTCCAATTTCTTTCCTTTCCCCTCTAGGCTTCCTAAGAAGCACTAGAGGGTTTTCATTTAAAGACACAACGTGCCTTTACCATAAATTTTATCTAATCCTTTCACATCAGCAGCGCTGAAGTTACATTAATAAATTAACCAACAGCACAATTTATGTCCCCGCAAATCACACCCATCACATCCCCGAAAATAACCCACAATAACCCACAAACTATAAAAGAAACCCCCCTACAAACAAACAAACAAACAAACAAACAAACAAACAAACAAACAAACAAACAAACAAACAAACAAACAAACAAACAAACAAACAAACAAACAAACAAACAAACAAACAAACAAACAAACAAACAAACAAACAAACAAACAAACCT